TATTCCAACCAATTCCCAAAAAATATAAATTTGTATCAAATTAGAACTAGTAACTAATCCCAACATGGAAGTACTGAAAAAACTCATATAAGCAAAAAATCTTACATATCCTTGATCATGAGACATATAATTATCACTATAAATAAGAACCATAATTCCAACAGTAGTGATTAATATTGACATAATAGAAGTAAGTGGATCAATTAAGTAGCCGAATTCTAAAGAAAAATCATTAGTGATGATCCAAGACCATACATATTGATAGATAGAACTGCTATTTATTTGCTGAATAGACAGATCAATCGAAAAAATCATGACTATACTTAACAATAAAATACTATGAAAGGACCACATACGACGAAGATTTTTTGTTGCCGTGGGAAAAAGAAGAAGTCCCACCCCTATTAACATAGGAACTGGAAGTGGAACGAAGGGTATTATCCACGCATATTGATATGTCTGTTCCATAAAAAATAAAAAGTTTTTTATTCTTAATTAAGTGTTTCCGATTCACCGGATCTTATCTCTTTTGAAAGGAGTCAATAAAAAAATCAAGATATGTACTAACTTAAATAGAATTTTCTAATTTTATATTCTTACTTATTGTTTATTGTGAGTCTTTCTTAAATACTTCAACTATTCAAATCAAGAAGTTACAATTGGTCAAATGATATAACTAAAGTACTCGTAAAACGTGAATACTTAGTTAGTCACTAATATATTTATGAAGATACCGAAAATGAAAAATTCAATGATTATTAAAAAATTTCTAGTCATAGAGCAAGTATAAAGAATTATACTAAAAATACTAATATGAATCATAGGATTAGATTAACTAAGATCATTAACCTGGCCTAATGAAATAAGAACTCGCTATTTTAGTTAGTTTATTCAAAATCATTAACTAGTTCATTATGGAATTGATTGATTTATTTCCAGTCTAATAAAATCAAAAACATTAAAGATTCCATTTTTTCAGTAAGCAACAAGGGTGGGGTTCTTAAACCTTTCGATGTATTTTAGTACATGTAAATTAAATGTAGAACGACGAAAATAGGCAGAAATAGAAATGTAGGGTCTTTTTGATTCTTTATGTTATAGAGTTCAACCAATTTAATTGCTAGGGCACGGCGTATTCTATAGATTTGAATAAGAAAGAGAAATAAAAGTATCAATATCAATCAATACTAATTTTTCTTTCTTACGAATATTGTATGGACTAGAAAAACCATTTTCTTTTTGAAAAAAAAAATCATATATCCTCTTCTTCTAGTAATATTTTATGCAATTTTCACATATCTTTCACCTATCTACATTTATATGAAAATAATATTATCTAGAGAATAAAAAGAACAATTCGTTTTGAACAATAGATGTCTTTCACATCCAACTATAATAATGAGTAACCTCTTGATTTTTAAATGGCAGTTCCAAAAAAACGTACTTCTATATCAAAAAAGCGTATTCGTAAAAATATTTGGAAACGGAAGGGATATTGGGCAGCGTTAAAAGCTTTTTCGTTAGGGAAATCTCTTTTGACCGGAAATTCAAAAAGTTTTTTTGTGCGACAAAAAAATAAGTAATAAAACGTTGGAATAATCTGAATTGATTTGACTCGAAAAAGGTCCATTTCATAATTAAAAATGAACAATTTACATTACCTATTTTTATTATTGTTGGGATAATCAATATGAAATGGACCTTTCTTTTCGCCTATGATATGTGGAATAAGAATTCATTCTGTTTAATGAATTCTACAACTAATACTTTTTTTGTTTGAAAAAAGAATAAAGACAGGATACAAGGTTTTAACCCTCTTTTAGTATGTTTTTTCATTTCCAAGGTGGGGAGTTTTATTTTCTCCATCGAACTATTTGTTACAATTCCAATAATAAATAAGAAAATTCTTTTTTCTCTCTATATCATATCTATAGAAGAGCAAATAGAAAATCTTTAGCTAAGTTAAAATTAATGAATTGTTGATACTAATTGATTCCATTTTTAAAACTTTTTGTGTAACTTTCAGACTTCTTAATTTCCTTTCTCTAAATTATTATATAGATCTCCCATATATCTTTCGCTTTCAACCCAATCAAAAAAGCCGTTAGCTTAGTTAGAGTGTACGAAAAATGTGTCATTTTTAAATAATTCAAAAAAAATGGGGTCTATTTTGTAAAAATGCATTTTTTTTTTGAGTTCGATCGCGGTAGAACTATCTAGTTCCAAGAGTTCAATCTCAGGAAAGCATAACCTACACGAAAGTCTTAAATTAATTTAATAAACTGACACCCTAAATGAAAATAATGAACTTTCAAATCCCTATTTGAATGAATTTGGATTTATCAGTTTAAATCTTTCCTAAAAAACATTGCATTGAATTTACTCCTCCAATCTCGACGATTGAATATGAATAGGCTATTATGAGTTCGAGCAAGCCGCTATGGTGAAATCGGTAGACACGCTGCTCTTAGGAAGCAGTGCTAAAGCATCTCGGTTCGAG